TTTATAGCCGGACAATTAAAAAATAGAGTTTCTTTTCGCAAAGCAATGAAAAAGGCTATAGAATTAACTGAACAAGCAGATACAAAAGGAATTCAAGTGCAAATTGCAGGACGTATTGACGGAAAAGAAATTGCGCGTGTTGAATGGATCAGAGAGGGTAGGGTTCCACTACAAACCATTCGCGCTAAAATTGATTATTGTTCCTATACAGTTCGAACAATCTATGGGGTATTAGGCATCAAAATTTGGATCTTTATAGAAGGGGAATAATAAACCTTTATTTCCCTTTGCATTCTATCCAGCGATGTAACAAAAAATGATAAATTAGTTTCTTCTTTTTCTTTTCTGTTCAATAAAAAAAAATGAACAATAATAATTCTATTATAATTCTATAGGGTTTAATAAAAATTTAATTCATCTTTTGATAAAATTGCTATGCTTAGTGTGTGACTCGTTGGTTTTTTGAGGGTTAGTATAAAAAAACAGCCCCATAGTATAAAAATATAAACAAATAACTATAGAAGTAATAACCAACTCATCACTTCGTATTATCTGGATCCAAAGAACCAGTCAAGATATGATATATTGTTCATATTGTTGTAGCAACTGAAATCTTTTTTATTAAAAAATATGCTTCTAAGTTGTCAATCGAAATAAAAAAGAAAGGGTATGGATAATTGGAAAGATGAGAGAAAGAAAGAAAAAGGATATTGATGATATATAATTCCAATATGTAAGGTCTATGAGTCATCTCAGAAAAAATCTGCGTAATAAAGCACCAATACGGATTCATCATTAAATGGATCTGCTCGTCGAACAAAAAATAAAGAGCTTCGAGCCAATAAAGACTAAGAATATTGACTCAAGAACTAATAGCTCCGTTGTAAAATTCAGACCTAACCATTAAGTAAGAAGCGATGGGAACGATGGAACCTATGAATTCAAAAGATTTTAGTGAAAATGAATTCGAATGATTCATTGATCGGGATGGCGGAACCGGCCAGAGACCAATTCATCTATTCGGAAAAGTTATGAACTAATGATAGAACTGAAATAGAAATTGAAAGAGTAAATATTCGCCCGCGAAAACTTTATTTTCTTGGATTGCTAAAATTGGGTCAACCCAATACGATAAAGAGTAAAACAAAAGAAAGATTTGTTTTAACATTCTAAAAGATATAAATATAAGAAAAAAGAGTTATTTAATATATTTAGATTTAGTTATCTATACAAACAAGATACACAAATGAATAATAGATTTGATCTAGATTAAATGAAATCAATGATTCAGTATATTACTTATTAAATACATGTATATCTTAATTCAAATTATATTCTATCTGAATTGAATTCAAAATCTTTAATTTGAATTGATTTTATTCGCGAGGAGCTGGATGAGAAGAAACTCTCACGTCCGGTTCTGTAGTAGAGATGGAATTCAAAACAAACCATCAACTATAACCCCAAAAGAACCAGATTCCGTAAACAACATAGAGGAAGAATGAAGGGAATATCTTATCGAGGTAATACTATTTGTTTTGGTAAATACGCTCTTCAGGCACTTGAACCCGCTTGGATCACATCTAGACAAATAGAAGCAGGTCGACGAGCAATGACACGAAATGCACGTCGCGGTGGAAAAATATGGGTCCGTATATTTCCAGATAAACCAGTTACAGTAAGGCCCGCAGAAACACGTATGGGTTCAGGTAAAGGCTCTCCCGAATATTGGGTAGCTGTTGTTAAACCAGGTCGAATCCTTTATGAAATGGGTGGAGTAACAGAAAATATAGCCCGAAGGGCTATTTCAATAGCAGCGTCCAAAATGCCTATACGAGCTCAATTCATCATTTCGGGATAAAAAAGAAATAGGCCTTAAAAATAGCGGGTGCAGGTTTCTTTTTTTGAACAAATAATATTTCTTTTTTTCTTCGACCTTTGTATTGTAAAAAACAGAAAAAAAAAAAAAAAAAAAAAAATGATATGATTCAACCTCAGACCCATTTGAATGTAGCAGATAACAGCGGGGCTCGAGAATTGATGTGTATTCGAATCATAGGAGCTAGCAATCGTCGATATGCTCATATTGGTGACGTTATTGTTGCTGTGATCAAAGACGCAGTTCCAAACATGCCTCTAGAAAGATCAGAAGTGGTCAGAGCTGTAATTGTCCGTACTTGTAAAGAACTTAAACGTGACAACGGTATGATAATACGATATGATGACAATGCTGCAGTTGTGATTGATCAAGAAGGAAATCCAAAAGGAACTCGCGTTTTTGGTGCGATTGCCCGAGAATTGAGACAGTTCAATTTTACTAAAATAGTTTCATTAGCTCCCGAGGTATTATAAAATGAGACTACGATATGGTTATAGGTTATAGTAGGGTATTTAAAAGAAATAGATTAAGATTAATTTAGTAGATTTTGTCTCACGTATATACCTTTCAAAATTCATATTAATATTCATAAACAAATACGTAAAAAAAAAAAAAAAAAAAAAAGAAAAACATGTTGATTATATCCAAATTTGGAGGCACCAATCATTTTAATTAATCATGAGTAGTGATACTATTGCTGACATAATAACCTCTATACGAAATGCCGATATGTATAGAAAAAGCGTGGTTCGAGTAGCATCTACTAATATCAGCCAAAGTATTGTTAAAATACTTTTACGAGAGGGTTTTATCGAAAACGTGAGAAAACATCGAGAAAACAACAAAGATTTTTTGGTTTTAACCCTACGACATAGAAGGAATAGGAAAAGGACTTATCGAAATCTTTTAAATTTAAAACGGATCAGTCGGCCGGGTCTACGAATCTATTCTAACTATCAAAGAATTCCTAGAATTTTAGGCGGGATGGGAGTTGTAATTCTTTCTACCTCTCGGGGTATAATGACAGACCGGGAGGCTCGACTAGAAAGAATAGGCGGAGAAATTTTGTGTTATATATGGTAATTTTTCTAATATCCGAATTGAATAGGAAACTTCTTTTTTGTGAAAAAGAAAAGAGAAGGAGTGGGTTGTCTAATAGGGTTCTTCCTCCACTAGTTGATACTTCAAGGAGGTTTGACCTGGAATGAAAGAACAAAAATGGATTCATGAAGGTTTAATTACTGAATCGCTTCCCAATGGCATGTTCCGGGTTCGTTTAGATAATGAAGATATGATTCTAGGTTATGTTTCAGGAAAGATCCGACGTAGTTTTATACGAATATTGCCAGGAGATAGAGTCAAAATTGAAGTAAGTCGTTATGATTCAACCAGAGGTCGTATAATTTATCGACTCCGCAACAAAGATTCGAAAGATTAGGTTTTTTCAACTTCACTATTTCTTTTTCTTTCGCAGGAATACGATTCAAAATCGAAAATTACAATAAACTTATTTTCTTCCAAGAAAAGGATTCAAAATTAAAGTAAGGAGTGGCAAATATGAAAATAAGAGCTTCTGTTCGTAAAATTTGTGAAAAATGTCGACTAATCCGTCGTCGGGGACGAATTATAGTAATTTGTTCCAACCCAAGACATAAACAAAGACAAGGATAATAAGACTCGTTAAAGACCCAATATACAAATAAGAAGGGGGATCTTTTTTGACATGAAATGGATATATCCATATATCTCTGACTCAAATTTATGAGATGATAAAATATGGCAAAAGCTATACCGAAAAAGGGTTCACGTGGACGTATTAGTTCGCGTAAGAGTATACGTAAAATACCAAAGGGGGTTATTCATATTCAAGCAAGTTTCAATAATACCATTGTGACTGTTACAGATGTACGAGGGCGAGTGGTTTCTTGGTCCTCTGCCGGTACTTGTGGCTTCCAAGGTACAAGAAGAGGGACGCCGTTTGCTGCTCAAACCGCAGCGGCAAATGCTATTCGTGCAGTAGTAGATCAAGGTATGCAACGAGCAGAAGTCATGATTAAAGGTCCCGGTCTTGGAAGAGACGCAGCATTACGAGCTATTCGCAGAAGTGGTATACTATTAACTTTCGTACGGGATGTAACCCCTATGCCACATAATGGCTGTAGACCCCCGAAAAAAAGACGTGTGTAGAAATCAAAATTGAAGATATTTCAATAGCAAGAGAAACAAGAGAGCAAGAGAAACAAGAGAAATAAATGATTCAATGATCAGATCAAATAATATTATTATGGTTCGAGAGAAAATAACAGTATCTACTCGGACACTACAGTGGAAGTGTGTTGAATCAGCAGCAGACAGTAAGCGTCTTTTGTATGGGCGCTTTATTCTGTCTCCGCTTATGAAAGGTCAAGCAGACACAATAGGCATTGCGATGCGAAGAGCTTTGCTTGGAGAAATCGAAGGAACATGTATCACACGCGCAAAATCTGAGAAAATCTCACACGAATATGCTACCATAATGGGTATTCAAGAATCAGTACATGAAATTTTAATGAATTTGAAAGAAATCGTATTGAGAAGTAATCTCTATGGAACTTGTGAGGCGTCTATTTGTGTCAGGGGCCCTGGATATGTAACTGCTCAAGATATCATCTTACCGCCTTATGTAGAAATCGTCGATAATACACAGCATATAGCTAGCTTGACGGAACCCATTGAGTTGGTTATTGGATTACAAATAGAGAAGAATCGTGGATATCTTATAAAAGCGCCAAATACCTTTCAAGATGGAAGTTATCCTATAGATCCTGTATTCATGCCTGTTCGAAATGCGAATCATAGTATTCATTCTTATGAAAATGGTAACAAAGAGATACTATTTCTCGAAATATGGACAAATGGAAGTTTAACTCCTAAAGAAGCACTTCACGAAGCCTCCCGGAATTTGATTGATTTATTGATTCCCTTTTTACATACCAAAGAAGAAAATTTAAGTTTAGAGGACAATCAACACATAGTTCCTTTACCCCCTTTTACCTTTTATGATAAATTGGCTAAACTAACAAAAAATAAAAAAAAAATGGCGTTGAAATCGATTTTTATTGACCAATCAGAATTGCCTCCC